TTAGTATATTCTTCACCTTTTTTGGATTGGAGTTACGACGGAATAATTCTTAGAACAACACAGTCAAACCAACCCCTTTTGTTAGAACAGCTTCCTTTGAGTCTCTGCACCTATCCTTTTTTATTTATTCTTTTTTTCCTTTTGAAATTTGAAAAAGGAGTTGGCTCAGGATTGCCCTTTTTTATTAATTCCAGGGTTTCTCTGAATTTGAAAGTTTTCACTTAGTAGGTCTCCATACTAAGGCTCAAGCCAATTAAGTCCGTAGCGTCTACCGATTTCGCCATATCCCCTTATATGTGTTTTGTTTTAAGATTAGGATCTCAGTGTAATGTCCTTCCCTTTTATTCTTTCATCTCCATCAGACGTCTAGTTTTGGATTTTATGATTTGATCTAATCAAAAATGATTTTATCATTTCTGTAGCTCCAATTCAATATGGGTGGATATATACCATATATATTCCCCCCGTGCATTTCCCATGCAATTTTAAATACTCAAAGGGTCGATTCTTTGTTTTTCATCATAGTCTAGGAACGAAAGCCGAAGAATTTCTTATTCTTTTATTATAATCCGTATCGATTCGAATTTTTTTATTCTTTTTCTTTTTTTTCTTAAGCTAAACTCCTATAAATTCTAATAAATAGATATTTTTTATAGATATAATAGAAATTGTCCTAATGATGACATTTTTTTTTTTCATTTCGATTTGAAATGAATTTGAAACTTCTCGACTAAAAAGAGAACATAGAATTTAAGTTAACTAATTCGAAGTTAAATAGAATCTAATTGTTCTAGACGAAAAATAGAATATACATAGAAAGAAATAAACGAAATTTCATATTTATACTTATTTGATTGGAAATATTTAGATGAAATTCATATCCTTATATAAAGAATAAGTTTAAACTAAAATGGAAATTTCGTTTCCAGTGTATGTAAAATTTCTGGAAGCCCGCTTAGCTCAGAGGTTAGAGCATCGCATTTGTAATGCGATGGTCATCGGTTCGATTCCGATAGCCGGCTTTTTCTATTTTCATTTGTTCAATCTTTTTATTTTATATATTTAAATCGAAGAACAAAGAAAAGGATAAGAGTGCTTTTACCTTCTTCAAAGCAATCTATTATGGCGTAGAAACTTCCAAGTAGGAATAAAAGAAAGAGTTTTTTCTTGGTTTGTTCGGCCGAGATTGAACTCTTTGCTTTTTTACTTACATATTTTATTTAATACAAAATATATAATATATAAAAAAAGGGTTTGTATATGATGTATATACAATCCATTTCATTATTCATTGTAATACAATACTTTAGAGAGTTTCATTTCATTTATCATTTCCATTTAGTTCAGTTTTAATTTCGGTTTTTTGTAAAATGGAATCTCTATTTAAATAGAAATAAAGATAAAATAAAGAAATAAAGGAGTCTTTATGTCGCGTTACCGAGGGCCTCGTTTTAAAAAAATACGCCGTCTAGGGGCTTTACCTGGATTAACTAATAAAAGACCTAGAGCCGGAAGTGATCTTAGAAACCAATCACGTTCCGGTAAAAGATCTCAATATCGTATTCGTCTAGAAGAAAAACAAAAATTGCGTTTTCATTATGGTATTACAGAACGGCAATTACTTAAATACGTTCGTATCGCCAGAAAAGCCAAAGGGTCAACAGGTCAGGTTTTACTACAATTACTTGAAATGCGTTTGGATAACATCCTTTTTCGATTAGGTATGGCTCCGACTATTCCTGGAGCCCGCCAATTAGTTAACCATAGGCATATTTTAGTTAACGGCCGTATAGTCGATATACCAAGTTATCGTTGCAAACCCCAAGATACTATTATGGCGAGGGATGAACAAAAATCCAAAACTCTAATTCAAAATTCCCTTGATTCATCCCCCCGCGAGGAATTGCCCAAACATTTGACTCTTCACCCATTCCCATATAAAGGATTAGTCAATCAAATAATAGATAGTAAGTGGGTCGGTTTGAAAATAAATGAATTACTAGTGGTAGAATATTATTCTCGTCAGACTTAGTCCTAAATAAAATACAAAACAAAGGGTTCGAACAATTTGGCCCCTTTCTCTCGCCAAAGTAAAATGACTTAATTTAATTAAGGTTTAAAGTTAGGGGTTTCATCTAGATTTTCTTCCACTCATAGATTCGACCCCATCCCGGATTTTTCCTATTCATGTATCATAGATTGACAGAAAGATTTTCACTTCTTGTCCATTCTATTCTCTCCAGTATTTTACGTATCACATCGAAATAGAAGAAATAGATGTCAAAATAAAAGAATGATCCAACTCTTATGTTCTAATAATAGTATTTCTTATTATTTGATTTGTTACAGAATGTTGACGAATTCAATTAGGTGTAAAGGACGGAAAGAGAGGGATTCGAACCCTCGGTAAACAAAAGCCTACATAGCAGTTCCAATGCTACGCCTTGAACCACTCGGCCATCTCTCCTACACAATGATTGATAATGATTATGACTCAGAAACCGAAGAAATAGCGAGCCATTACTATTACTATGTTCATATTTCTATTATTATTCCATTTTTGTTTGGATAGGTAGGACTACGACCAACCCACCAATACTATAAACAATATAGTGTAACGTAACGAATAGTAATCGAATACTTTTTCGAAAAAATCTTTCCTCGTAGGATTTAATTAAAAAACAAGTTTTTCCTTGTGAAAGAATAAAATAATATAAATTGATTCATATTTCAGAAGATAATGTTCTTATACTTTAATTAATGCGAGATTTCTATATATACCGAATTCCATCAATTAATTGAAACGAATCAACTGATTGGTTTAGGGTTTTTAATTTATATGGGTATTTGGATGGAATAAATAATAAATAGAAGTATTAGATAATAGAAAATTTGTATCTTTATTGTAGTTTTTTGTTTGGAAATGAATCTGTTTTTATGTTATTTCGTATTGTACAAATCCTTTGTTTGTGTAATCGTTTTCCCACACACACGGGAGAATGAGAAGAATTTTAGAATGGATTGATACGTATGCCTAGATCACGGATAAATGGAAATTTTATTGATAAGACCTTTTCAATTGTGGCCAATATTTTATTACGAATAATTCCGACAACTTCAGGAGAAAAAGAGGCATTTACTTATTACCGAGATGGTGTGATTTGATTTTCTTTATTATTTAGTTTCCTCTTACTGTTCCTAGTTTTAGGAAAAAGGCCCATGATTCGGGATAGAATGAACAAATATTCTTATTCCATATTCGAATTATAGAAATAAAATAAACCTACGCTTGTTGAAGGTGAAGTTTAGAAATAAAACAATTCCTTCTGTCGTGTATCCCCGATTGATGCAACCTCAGATACTATGCTTCCGTTATCGATTTAAGTATTGAGCGAAAGGTTACACCTTTGTGTTTTGTATTATAGGTCAATCCTACTTCCTAGTAATATAGTAACAATAGGCGGCATAGGGGAAGAAGCACTACACCTAGCAATCGACAACACGAAAGCTTTGTTAAAACCTACTCCCTTTCTTTTGATTGGGACTAACAAGAATGGTTGGGATAACAAACATCCATCTCGTTCGTACTTTGGATACCCGTACAACCATCGAAGACTGTTGAAGTGACTATTTCCCGGAAATTAGGAGGCGTTGAGAACAAAGAAATTGTTGGAGTTATCCTTTCTTTATTTAGTATTAAGACACTTGATTTTAGTAAAAGCTCTTGCGCAAGAAGGTTGGCTAGAGATTTTTTTGTAAAAACGCTAGCCCCGCTTAGTTCATAATGAGAATGTTTTAACCCTTTTTGATTATTTCATGTATTTCATTATGTATATTAAGGGAGGAGCCGTATGAGGTGAAAATTTCATGTACGGTTCTGGAACGGAGATTCTTTGCTTTGAATCGAATAACGACCGTAACGGATGTCAGCTCAATCCGAAGGAAATTATGCGGAAGCTTTACAGAATTATTATGAAGCTATGCGACTAGAAATCGATCCCTACGATCGAAGTTATATACTCTATAATATAGGCCTTATTCACACAAGTAATGGAGAACATACGAAAGCTTTAGAATATTATTTTAGGGCATTAGAACGAAACCCATTCTTACCACAAGCTTTTAATAATATGGCAGTGATCTGTCATTACGTGCGGCTATCTCCACTATAGAAAGGAAAGAAAAAGGAAGACAAAATCTGTTAATAAAGACTAAAAAAAGGCTCGCTACAAATAAATGCATCGTTCAAAACAATGATTTATTTTAGCTGTAGCAAAAAAAGAAACTTCGTCATATTAATCAAAACAAAATAGGAAGAAATAATCTAAAATATGCCTAAATACTTTTTGCTAGATCTATGGATAAAAAAAGAAAGATCTAATTGATAGCGAGAAAGCACCGTAAAGATCAATTAATGAGGTTTTGGGCCAATACATTAAGAAAAGAACCGCTTATTTATGCCTCTATATATAAGATAGAAGTTAGGAATTAACTTATGTAATAAAGTTGATCCACTAAGACTAAGGTATTGAGTGGCGGTGTAGGATCAGATCCCAAAGATAGTAAGTCTTTTCTTTCTTCCTTATGAACTTATGAAGGAAAGCCTTTTTCAAAGATTCTATAAAAAAATTTCAATAGGAAACCGAGATAGTTACCTTGCGGAAAATACGAAAGATAGGCGTAAATGTAAATACCTATGCTTGTTTTATTCTTATGCAGGTGGGAGAAAAGATAAAACTAAAACTGATTTTTAATTTAATCAAAATAAAAGTTTGAAACTCATACGATTAATTTCTTTTGGTTACGCTAAACAGTGGGATATAGATTTATAAGAAATCTCATTTAATTTACTATTCTAGGTAAAAAAAAGATACTAAAAGAATTGACTGCGGAGCCGTATGAGGTAGGAAACTCTCAAGTACGGTTCTAAGGGAAGGAATTGACCCGCCTATTCCTATTCCGACCGGGGAGAGCAGGCCATTCGACAGGGAGATTCGGAA